TTAATCATAGACATATTTTAGTTAATGGTCGTATAGTAGATATACCAAGTTATCGTTGCAAACCCCGAGATATTATTACAGCAAGGGATGACCAAAAATCGAGAGCTCTGATTCAAAATTATCTTGATTCATCCCACCATGAAGAATTGCCAAAGCATTTGACTCTTCACGCATTCCAATATAAAGGATTAGTCAATCAAATAATAGATAGTAAATGGGTCGGTTTGAAAATAAATGAATTACTTGTCGTAGAATATTATTCTCGTCAGACTTAAACCTAACTAAAATAACAAACCAAGGGTTCATTTTTCCCTTTCACTTAAGTTAAGTAAAGGGATACAAGGTAAGGAATTGGATCCGGAGATTTGTATTTTTCTCCCATTCATGTATCATAGATCAGTAGGCAGATCTTTATTCCCTGCCCGTTCTTTCTTTCCTTCCGTATCACAGAAATTAGGAATTGAGAATCTATCTCAAAGAAAGGTATGAAGCATTGGTGAATCGGGTGAAGATACGGAAAGAGAGGGATTCGAACCCTCGGTAAACAAAAGTCTACATAGCAGTTCCAATGCTACGCCTTGAACCACTCGGCCATCTCTCCTACATAATGATTATGACCGAGAATCCGAGCGAATTGCGAGTTGTTCATATTCGATTGTTAGATGGGTACAGACACTCGAATCCATTCTAGCTATAAAAATGGAAAACTTTTCATCAAAGAAAGAATTTTTTCTTCGAGCCAGGGAGCTGGGAGAAAAAGATAATATCATTTTTTTTTTTTTGAAAAACGGTTAAAAACAATAACAATAAAGATATATCTTGTTTGCCAAGACGGAGACGGCGCTCCTGCCTTTTTCTGATATTTTTACCGGATTCAATCAATGAATTGGAACGAATCAACTGATCGGTCTATTTTGTTAGACTATGGTGAATGGATACCTTTAGATCATAATTATCTTTTTATTCGAATTCAATTTCCATAAGAATTTGAAAATTTCTTTCCAATTTTAGGTCGCTTAACAACAACCCCTTAACCCGTAAATCTATTCCAAATTCATAAATCATCCTTTTCGATTTGATTGTATAGTGTATAAGCGTCTACCCGCTATGCACAAAACACAAAATGGAGGGTTATTCTATTTTCATTATAGAAGGATTATTGAAGAATTATTCGATTTTTTTCTTCTTTGGATCTTAATTTCAGAAAAACTTCTCGAATTCTCCTAATCCGCAAGATAAATTCTTCGATTCGTCTACTTTGATCAAATCGGAATAGTTCCTTTCATTCTTATACTACTACATTTATACTACTCCATTTGGATGAAATCGAATCGGATTCTAATATTTCTTATTTTTTATCGACCCCTTTCAAAAAGAAAAAATTGGATATGAGTCTGCTTTTATGTTATTTCGTACTGTAAAATTCCTTTACTTGTGGGATCGTTTTCTCACGAGAGTTAATGAAAAGAATGGATTTCTACCTATGCCTAGATCGCGGATAAATGAAAATTTTATTGATAAGACCTTTTCAATTGTGGCCAATATCTTATTACGAATAATTCCGACAACTTCAGGAGAAAAAGAGGCATTTACCTATTATAGAGATGGTGTGATTTGATTATTTTTTTATTTACCGCTTCGGTCTTAGGAGAAAGACGGAAGATTCGGGATAGAAAAGAACGAAAAAGATTATTGAAAAAATCTACGCTTGTTGAAGGTGAAGTTTCTAGATAAAACAATTCCTTCTGTCGTGTATCCCCGATTAATGCAGCCTCAGATGCTTCAATTGTCGATTCGAGTATTGAGCGAAAGGTTAACCTATGGGTTCTATATTACAGGCTAACCCTACCATACTAGACTAGTACCAATAGGCCGCATAGGGGAAGAGGCGCTACGCCTAGGAATCAACAACACGAAAACTTTGTTTAAAATTACCGCTTTTCCTTATCGGGATCGGGACTAAAAAGAATGGTTGGGATAACAAACATCCATCTCGTTGGTACTTTGGATACCCTTAGAACCGTAGAAGACTGTTGAAGTGATTAATTCCTGGAAATTAAAGGGCGTTGAGAACAAAGAAATTGTTGGAGTTTACATTTTTATCTAGTACCAGTATCAACACGCGTGATGTTAAGAAAATATCTTTTGCAGAAAGGTTGGCTAGAGATTTCTTGTAAAAACGTTAGCCCCACTGAATTCATAATGAGAATATTTCAATCTTTTTTGATTCCATGTATTATTTTCATTATGCACATAGGGGAGGAGCCGTATGAGATGAAAATCTCATGTACGTTTCTGGAACGGAGAATTCCTTGAATCGAATGACGACCGTAACGGATGTCAGCTCAATCGGAAGGAAATTATGCGGAAGCTTTACAGAATTATTATGAAGCTATGCGACTAGAAATTGATCCCTATGATCGAAGCTATATACTCTATAACATAGGCCTTATCCACACAAGTAACGGAGAGCATACAAAAGCTTTAGAATATTATTTTC